TACAACACAAAGTCATCATTCTCTTTGGTTTGCAAAACCAAAAAACTATTGCGAGGGTCTACAAGAAGATCAAAAAATACGAAACTTTATTAAGAATTATATAAAAAAAAATATCAGAATATCTTCCGGTGTTGAGGGAATTGCACGGATAGAGATTCAAAAAAGAATTGATCTAATTCAAGTTATAATCTATATAGGGTTCCCAAAATTATTACTAGAAAATAGACCGCGAAGAATTGAAGAATTACAGATGAATGTACAAAAAGAACTTAATTGTGTGAATCGAAAAATAAACATTGCTATTACACGAATTACAAATCCTTATGGACACCCCAATATTCTTGCCGAATTTATAGCCGGACAATTAAAAAATAGAGTTTCTTTTCGAAAAGCAATGAAAAAAGCTATTGAATTAACGGAACAGGCCGATACAAAAGGAATTCAAGTACAAATTGCAGGGCGTCTTGACGGAAAAGAAATTGCGCGCGCCGAATGGATCAGAGAAGGTAGAGTTCCTCTACAAACCATTGGAGCTAAAATTGATTATTGTTCCTATACGGTTCGAACTATCTACGGGGTATTGGGAATCAAAATTTGGATATTTGTAGACGAAAAAAAATAAGAGTTTACGGGTCTTTAGAGCCCCCCCATTAATGGAAATAAACCAAACAAAGAACAAAGAACGAGCTCTTTTTATCTTCAATCAAAACAAAAATGAGAAATTCCGCAATTCTATAGGGTTGAATAAAAATTCGATTGATTTTTTTTTTTATATATAATTGCTATGCTTAGTGTGCGACTCGTTGGTTTTTTTTAGGGCTAGGATTCCAAAAAATGGACCGTCCTGTAGTATGAACTAATAACTATAGCACTAATAACCAACTCATTGCTTCGTATTATCTGAATCCAAAGAACCAGTCAAGATATAATATAGTGGTCATATCGTTGTAGCAACTGAAATTTGCATAACATAAAAACCCAATCTGATTGTAGGTTGTGAAGTTCGAAGTTGTGAAAGAAAATCGAAAAGCATGCGGATAAATGGAAGGATGAGAGAAAGAGAGAAAGAAAATATCAATGATATAAGATTCCAATATGTAAGGTCTGTAAGTCATCTCATAAAAAACAGTGTAATATAGCATCAATAATGATTCATCCCTAACTAGATGAATCCGCTCATAGAACAAAAAAAATCAAGAGCCCCGAGCCAATAAAAACTGAGAAAATTGACTTAAGAAAAAATTTCATTAAGGGCTCCGTTGGAGAATTCAGACCTAACCATTAATCGAGAAGCAATGGGAACGACGGAACCCGTGAATAAAGAAAAAGAAGATTCTATTGGAAATGAATCTTAATGATTTATTGGGTGGGATGGCGAAACGAACCCAGGAACTAAACTATTCTTTTATTCGTAGAGGTCATGAACTAACCCTACAACTGAAATAGATATTGAAAGAGTAAATATTCGCCCGCGAAAGGTTTATTTTTTGATTTTATTGGATTGATTCATTTTGCTCGATCCGATATGGTAAAGGGCAAAACAAAATAAAGATTTGTTATAACGATAAAAAAAAAAAAAAAAGACATTGAGATTATCTATAAATAGAACATAAATGTTTCAATTCTATATCTAAACATGATATACAAATTTAGAATAGATTAATTAGATGAACTTTCAAAAAATCCTATGCTTCAGTATATTATTCATTAAATTCCCCTATATCTTGATAAAATCGTTTTTAGTCCTTTCATTCGCGAGGAGCTGGATGAGAAGAAACTCTCATGTCCAGTTCTGTAGTAGAGATGGCATTGAGAAAGAACCATCAATTATAACCCCAAAAGAACAAGATTCCGTAAACAACATAGAGGAAGAATGAAAGGGATATCTTATCGAGGTAATCATATTTGTTTCGGCAGATATGCTCTTCAAGCACTTGAACCCGCTTGGATCACATCTAGACAAATCGAAGCGGGGCGCCGCGCAATGACACGAAATGTACGGCGCGGTGGAAAAATATGGGTACGTATCTTTCCAGACAAACCCGTTACACTAAGACCCACGGAAACCCGTATGGGGTCCGGTAAAGGATCCCCCGAATATTGGGTAGCCGTCGTTAAACCGGGTAGAATACTTTATGAAATGAGTGGAGTAGCTGAAAATATAGCTCGAAAGGCTATTTCAATAGCGGCGTCCAAAATGCCTATAAGAACTCAATTCATTATTTCGGGATAGGAATGTCGAAACAAAGGAAATAAATCTTGGGTATAAAAAATGCGGGTCTTCCCTTTTTTTTTTTTACTTCGTCCTTTCAGTGCTTTACTTTAAATTAAACATTAAAAAAACGGACTCAAAAAACGATATGATTCAACCTCAAACCCATTTGAATGTAGCAGACAATAGCGGTGCCCGAGAATTGATGTGTATTCGAATCATAGGAGCCAGTAATCGTAGATATGCTCATATTGGTGACGTTATTGTTGCTGTGATCAAGGAAGCAGTACCCAATACGCCTCTAGAAAGATCAGAAGTGATCAGAGCTGTAATTGTACGTACTTGTAAAGAACTCAGACGTGATAACGGTATGATAATACGGTACGATGACAATGCTGCAGTTGTCATTGATCACGAAGGAAATCCAAAGGGAACTCGAGTTTTTGGTGCGATCGCCCGGGAATTGAGACAGTTGAATTTTACTAAAATAGTTTCATTAGCACCTGAAGTATTATAAGAGGGGACCGCGATATAGTGATAGTATGAAAATAAAATAGATAAATCAAAATTTAGTAGAGTATGTCTCACGCATATACTTTTAATAATTTTCATAAAAAAAAGAACATGTTGATTATATCAAAATTTGGAAGCAACAAAATTTTCAGTTTATCATGGGCAAGGACACTATTGCTGACATAATAACTTCTATACGAAATGCTGACATGAATAGAAAGGGAACGGTTCGAATAGCATCTACTAACATCACCGAAAACGTTGTTAAAATCCTTTTGCGAGAGGGTTTTATCGAAAACGCAAGGAAACTCGTGGAAAACACAAACAAAAAAGAGTTTTTGGTTTTAACCCTACGACATCGAAGGAATAGGAAAGGGCCGTATAGACCCATTTTAAATTTAAAACGAATCAGTCGACCCGGTCTACGAATCTATTTTAACTATCGACGAATTCCTAGAATTTTAGATGGGATGGGGATTGTAATTCTCTCTACTTCTCGGGGTATAATGACAGACCGAGCGGCTCGACTGGAAAGAATCGGTGGAGAAATTTTGTGTTATATATGGTAATTATTCTGCTATCCGAATTGTATTTGGAGCTTACTTTTATGTTGTGAGAAAAAAAAGGGAGGATTCCTCGAGGTTTAATTACCGAATAACTTACCAAAGGTATGCTCCGGGTTCTTTTAGATAGTTTAGAGAGCGAAGTAAGATTCTAGATTATGTTTCAGGAGGGATGCGACCCGTTTTTCTACATCTACTCCCGGTGGCTAGAGGCAAAATTGAAGGAAGTCGTTATGATTCAGATTCAACTGGAGGATATAATAATAATATATAGACTACACAAAAGGATTTGAGTGATTAGGTGATTTTTCAACATTCCTTTCAGGGGGATACAAATCGCGGTTCAAAAATTTCAAGAAACTTATTTTCTTCCAACTTCCAATAAGTAGATTCCAAATTCATTTAAGGAATAACAATTATGAAAATAAGGGCTTCAGTTCGTAAAATTTGTGAAAAATGTCGACTGATCCGCAGGAGGGGACGGATTATAGTAATTTGTTCCAACCCGAGACATAAACAAAGACAAGGATAATCTTTCGAAAAGTTTAGAAAGTAACCGATGAACAAATCAACATAAAAGATCGGTTTTGACATGAAATGGATATATCCATATATCTCTGACTTATATTTATGAAATGATCAAATATGGCAAAATCTCCACCACGAAGTGGTTCACGTAGGCCGGGACGGATCGGTTCACGTAAAAGTGGACGTCGAATACCAAAGGGCGTTATTCATGTTCAAGCAAGTTTCAACAACACCATTGTGACTGTTACAGATGTCCGGGGTCGGGTAATTTCTTGGTCCTCGGCCGGTACTTGTGGATTCAGGGGTACAAGAAGAGGTACGCCTTTTGCTGCTCAAACCGCAGCAGGAAATGCTATTCGAGCAGTAGCGGATCAAGGTATGCAACGAGCAGAAGTCATGATAAAGGGTCCTGGTCTCGGAAGAGATGCGGCATTACGAGCTATTCGTAGAAGCGGTATCCTTTTAAATTTCGTACGGGATGTAACCCCTATGCCACACAATGGTTGCAGACCCCCTAAAAAAAGACGGGTGTAGAAATAAACATTGAAGAGATTTCAAGAGAAATAAATGACTCAATGATCTGACAAATAATATTACTATGGTTCGAGAGAAAGTAAAAGTATCTACTCGGACACTACAGTGGAAGTGTGTTGAATCAAGAGCAGACAGTAAGCGTCTTTATTATGGGCGCTTTATTTTGTCTCCACTTATGAAAGGTCAAGCCGACACAATAGGCATTGCGATGCGAAGAGTTTTGCTTGGAGAAATAGAAGGAACATGTATTACACGCGCAAAATCTGAAAAAATTCCACACGAATATTCTACCATAGTGGGTATTCAAGAATCGGTACATGAAATTTTAATGAATTTGAAAGATATTGTATTGAGAAGTAATCTTTATGGAACTTGTGACGCGCTTATTTGTGTCAAAGGCCCGGGATATGTAACTGCTCAAGACATCCTCTTGCCGCCTTCTGTGGAAATCGTTGATAATACGCAGCACATAGCTAGCCTAACAGAACCAATTGATTTGTCTATTGGATTACAAATCGAGAGGAGTCGAGGATATAATATAAAAACGCCAAATACCTTTCAAGACGGAAATTGTTATCCTATCGATGCTGTATTCATGCCTGTTCGAAATGCGAATCATAGTATTCAGTCTTATGGGAATGGCAATGAAA